ATAGTCGTAGTCCTATTGATGAACATTTCAGTGAAAGTGAAGATTCGAATACAAATGATAGGGATCATCATAGTTGGAGTTATAGCAACAGTTCTACTTACAGTAATGTTGATCATTTATTTGGAGTCAAGGACATTGGGAATTTCATCTCTGATGACACTTTTATAGTTAGGAATAGGAATGGGGACAGCTATTCCATATATTTTGATATTGAAAATACACTTTTTGAGATTAACAATGATCATTCTTTTCTGAGTGAACTCGAAAGACCTTTTTCGAGTTATCCGAATTCTGATTATCTGAATAATGGATCTAATAGTGACGATCCTTACTATGATCGTTACATGTATCATACTCAATATAGTTGGAATAATCATATTAATAGTTGTATTAACAGTTATCTTGATTCTCAACTACGCATTGATGCTTACATTGTAAGTAGTAGTTAAAATTATAGTGACAGTTACATTTATCGTTCCATTTATGGTGAAAATAGAAATAGTAGTGAAAGCGAGAGTTCCAGTATAAAGAATGCTGGCGATTTCACTATAAGAGAAAGTTATAATAATCTCGATGTAACTCAAAAATACAGGCATTTGTGGGTTCAATGCGAAAAGTGTTATGGATTAAATTATAAGAAAATTTTGAAGTCAAAAATGAATATTTGTGAACAATGTGGATATTATTTGAAAATGAGTAGTTCAGATAGAATAGAACTTTTGATTGATCCAGGTACTTGGGATCCTATGGATGAAGACATGGTCTCTCTGGATCCCATTGAATTTCATTCAGAGGAGGAGCCTTATAAAGATCGTATTGATTCTTATCAAAGAAAGACAGGGTTAACTGAGGCGGTTCAAACAGGTATAGGCCAACTAAATGGTATTCCCGTAGCAATTGGGGTTATGGATTTTCAGTTTATGGGTGGTAGTATGGGATCGGTAGTTGGGGAGAAAATTACCCGTTTGATCGAGTATGCTACCAAAAAATTTATACCTCTTATTATTATTATTATTATAGTGTGTGCTTCTGGGGGTGCGCGTATGCAAGAAGGAAGTTTGAGCTTGATGCAAATGGCTAAAATATCTTCTGCTTTATACGATTATCAATCAAATAAAAAACTATTTTATGTACCAATTCTTACATCTCCGACTACGGGTGGGGTGACGGCCAGTTTTGGTATGTTGGGGGATATCATTATTGCCGAACCCAATGCCTACATTGCATTTGCGGGTAAAAGAGTAATTGAACAAACATTGAATAAAACAGTACCTGAAGGGTCACAAGCGGCCGAATATTTATTCCAGAAGGGCCTATTCGATCTAATTGTACCGCGTAATCTTTTAAAAAGCGTTTTGAGTGAGTTATTTCAACTCCACGCGTTCTTTCCTTTGAATCAAAATTCAAAGACTATTCAGTTTAATTAGTTTTTTGTAGTAAACACGTAGTTAGTTTATCGGAATCAAAGTAAAAATAAGAAGAATGGGGTTTTCTTTTAAGATCTAATTCTAGAAAGAATCACAAGTTGCATATCATTTTTATTTTTTACTAATATTCATGATTAATAATCGTAAAGCCTCTATAAAAATAAAAGAATGCATTCTTGCTTTTGTGAAATTAGACGAAGTTCGTTTTACCTTCTTACGTATGTATTATATAATAAATTCAAATATAGAATTGTGTATTTTTCTATATCTCTCATTTTTACTAAGAAGCCTAGAAATATTTCAGTAATTTGCAAAAAACCTTTTTTTATGAAATTCGAAGTAGAAGACAAGAACAAACGAAGAAGAATAAGAAACTCCATTTTCATACATATCTTTCATGTTGAAAGATGAATAAGTCCATTTATTTAGTTCTACATTCCTTGCACTTATTATATATACTTATTTAGATATATACTTCGATCTATATTAATGAAAATTAAAGTTTCATAATTACAATAATAGTAATTAGAATCGAATTAATAAGAATTAAAAATTATTACAAGATATCTTTATAACAATAGAAACAATATAATAATAACAGGTACAAATAGTAAATTAAATCGAGGTATTCATTTTATGATAACTTTCAGCTTTCCCTCTATTTTTGTGCCTTTAGTGGGCCTAGTATTTCCGGCGATGGCAATGGCTTCTTTATTTCTTTATGTTCAAAAAAACAAGATTGTTTAGATCTGATAGGACTCAATCTTATTTCTTTTTTTTTACTTAGATAAAAAAAATCTCTATTTATTTGAGTATGGTATAACATATAACATGGGGTTTCTGCTGAACAGAAATCGAACATACATAAATGAAAGAGTTCTTATATATACAGAAAAAGTCTATGTATTAAAGGGTTCACATCAAAATAGTGCTAGTTGATGAGAGTTATTTCGGAAACAAAAACAGTAAAGTCAAATTCATTGGGCTATGCTCTCAATTCCAATAAAATGAAATCAGATCAAGTATGAGTTGGCGATCAGAACATATATGGATAGAACTTATAAGGGGGTCTCGAAAAATAAGTAATTTTTCCTGGGCCATTATCCTTTTTTTAGGTTCATTCGGCTTCTTATTGGTTGGAACTTCCAGTTATCTTGGGAAAAATTGGATATCTTTATTTCCGTCTCAACAAATCATTTTTTTTCCACAAGGGCTCGTAATGTCGTTTTATGGGGTCGCGGGTCTTTTTATTAGCACCTATTTATGGTGTACAATTTCGTGGAATGTAGGTAGTGGTTATGATCGATTCGATAGAAAAGAAGGAATAGTGTGTATTTTTCGTTGGGGATTTCCTGGAAAAAACCGTCGTGTCTTCTTCCGATTTCTGATAAAAGATATTCAGTCTGTGCGAATAGAAGTTAAAGAGGGTATTTATGCTCGTCGTGTTCTTTATATGGAAATACGAGGCCAGGGGGCCATTCCCTTGACGCGTACTGATGATAATTTTACGCCACGAGAAATTGAACAAAAAGCTGCCGAATTGGCCTATTTTTTGCGTGTCCCAATTGAAGTTTTTTGAGAAATAAAGAATGAATGCTTTATCAGCAGGAAAGAAAACGTCACGAATACTCTTTTTTCTCTAACATAACTTTAGTGAAGTTTCTTCAGTTCAGAACACTGATTTGATCCAAAGCAGACGCGGACGTAATAACCCTAAAACGAAACTCTTTTGGGGGTCTTTTATGCATATGGAAATCCACTCAATTCAGCAACAAAACAAGTAACGAATCGAAATACTGGAATTGATACTTTAGATCCAGATGGATCATATCTTGTCAATTTTTTATTTTACCGTTATTTTTCTCTTTTTCTTTTTTTGTGCTACTTAATTACCAAACAATTGGGTCGTTTATAACAATACCTATCCGATTTCTTTTTTCTGTTTTGCCACTCCTTTTTGATCATCACACTATTTTTCAGAAAATTACCTCAATTATTCTTTTTTACTTTAAAATACTGAAGTTTTCTTTTATATATAAGTTTAAGTTATTCTTTCGCGCATTCATCGAAGAGCGGTACTTGTTTCGAATTTGACCAATTGAGATATCTGGAAATAAGGTTTTTTATTATTTCTTTTTATATTTTATTGCTTTATTCGAATTCAAAGTGGATTTTTATTCTATATTTATTTGTATTTTTTCTAGATTCAAGGACTAATCCCGGAATCCCCCAAAAACAGTGAATAGACTACTAGATTCGACACCTTGCAATAGAACTTATGCTTCATAGAAATATTAGATTGCATAGAGTCGGCGAATTAGGTAAGTTTATTCACAATTCACAAATTAAAATGGCAAAAAAGAAAGCATTTACTCCTCTTATATATCTTGCATCTGTAGTATTTTTGCCCTGGTGGATTTCTAATAAAAGTCTGGAATCTTGGGTTATTAATTGGTGGAATACTAACCAATCCGAAACCTTTTTGAATGATATTCAAGAAAATAATATTCTAGAAAAATTTATAGAATTAGAAGAACTAGTCTTCTTGGACGAAATGATCAAGGAATACTCAGAGACACATCTACAAAAGCTTCGTATAGGAATGCACAAAGAAACGATCCAATTAATCAAGATATACAATGAGGATTATATCCATACGATTTTGCATTTCTCGACAAATATAATCTCTTTCATGATTCTAAGTGGTTATTCTATTCTGGGTAATGAAGAACTTGTTATTCTTAATTCTTGGGCTCAAGAATTCTTATATAACTTAAGCGATACAATAAAAGCTTTTTCTATTCTTTTATTAACTGATTTATGTATCGGATTCCATTCCCCCCATGGGTGGGAACTAATGATTGGTTCTGTTTACAAAGATTTTGGATTTGTTCATAACGACCAAATTATATCTGGTCTTGTTTCTACCTTTCCAGTTATTCTAGATACAATTTTTAAATATTGGATTTTCCGTTATTTAAATCGACTATCTCCGTCACTTGTAGTGATTTATCATTCAATGAATGATTGACAAATAATCCACTCATATTAATCCAATTCGAATCTTTGTTACTTTGGAATTGTACAGAAAAAAGAATTTCAAATCGTACTTACTCTTTCTATTTCTACTTATCTCGGGGATTCGTCCTATATTTTATATTATTCCAGTAAAATTATTCCAGTAAATACCAGAATCTTGGATAGGGAACTATACTAGTGGCCTATCCCAATTTATTGTAGAAATTTTCGGGATCAATGATTGGACCATGCAAACTAGAAATACTTTTTCTTGGATAAAGGAACAGATTACTCGATCCATTTCCGCAGCACTCATGATATATATCCTAACTCGTACATCCATTTCAAGTGCATATCCGATTTTTGCGCAGAAGGCTTATGAAAATCCACGAGAGGCGACCGGGCGTATTGTATGCGCCAATTGCCATTTAGCTAATAAGCCTGTGGATATTGAGGTTCCACAAGCGGTACTTCCTGATACTGTATTTGAAGCAGTTGTTCGAATTCCGTATGATATGCAATTGAAACAAGTTCTTGCTAATGGTAAAAAGGGGG